ATATATTCCATAGGTCATCGATTTGGCATTTGATAAGATAATATAGAAAAAAATAGTGTGACCCTTTTGCAATACAATAAGGGTTTCAAATCATTTTCTCGATATGAGCGTTCTATATCGAACAAAAAATTTCAACTAGTCCTTCATTTGAAATTTCAAATGACGATAGTAGTAGAAAGAATACCATGCTATGTTTGGACTTCAAAGGTTTCACTTTAACCATATAATTAGTCCCGCATTATTGGTTGATTGAGAATCAAAGCGGATTTACCAATGAATTACGAAATGCTACGTTTCTTAAATATTAAAAATATCATTTTTTATGAATTGATAAAATTCAATCAATTTCAAAATTCATAAGTAATTCGCGAGATCATGCATCTTTTACTTTAATTTTCATTTTAACTAGTTAAAATGAAAATAATGAAAAAAAAGTGCAGCTGGACCGGTCCAGCCTATTCTTGAAATAAACAACTCGCACACACTCCCTTTCCAAAAAAGATCAATACACCAAATACTACACTTAGATTTATTGGATTTGTTGCTAAAATATCGGTATTAAACCCGAAACTCCCGGCCAGCGGCCATTGGCCCAAGGAAAGGAAAGAATCGGTTAGATTTTTCATACAATCCCCTTTCTTTTACAGATAGATAAAAAAACAAGAATAGAGTTTCTTTTTTGTATCACTTCCCTTATATCTACTTCTATATATTCTTATATTCGATTTATATGAATTTCTTATACCTATAGAATTGATTTCGAAATGGATTTTTTCAAAAAAAAAACCTAATCCTAATGAAAATAATACTTATTAGAATTTTAGAATTAGCTATCAAATTTCAAGTTTCGTATCAATTTCGGAATATTTCGTTTGTTGGAAGACTCCTCAAGTTTCAATTTCTAAGAACGGGAAGGAAGAAAGCGGATCGGTATGCTAATTACTCATCCTTAAATCTTTCCTTCCCGGGCAGGGATTAGTGTCCCCCATTGTAAATTGTAGGAGTGAATTATTGCTATAATTCAAAAAAGCAAGGAGCAAGTATAAGTCCTGTCTAAAATAAATTCAGACAAAAAAAAAATAAGTCAAAATTTTCTATATCTATAGATTTGTGATTGTTTAAGTGTTTAAGACAAGATTAAACAAAAGGATTCGCAAATAACAGCGCTAAAGCGACAACCAATCCATAAATTGTTAATGCTTCCATAAAAGCCAGACTAAGCAATAAAGTACCTCGTATTTTTCCCTCCGCCTCGGGCTGTCTTGCGATCCCCTCTACAGCTTGGCCCGCAGCAGTCCCTTGGCCAACCCCAGGTCCAATAGAAGCAAGTCCGACAGCTAACCCAGCAGCAATAACAGAAGCGGCAGAAATCAGTGGATTCATGATAAGTTAAATTCCTCACAAAAAAAAATGGTTAATGATACAATCATTCAATGAATTATAGATGAATTATTCCATCACGCAGTTTCATCCAAACAGAGTAACTAAAAACTCCAAATTAAAGTAATAGAATAATATTATTGAATCATCAGAACCGATTCTCTATCACTTTTTGAAGTTGGATTCTTAGGAATCCAAAACCAAAGACGTCTATTGGAATCCCTATTGAAATTCATAGTATTAGGGTATTAGATATTTTTTAGGTCATATATAACTATTCAATATCTAATATCCCATATACATGTGTTTCTTCCAGAATGTAAACCAACTTATTTTGATCTTAGATCCATTAGAATTCTTTTTGAACGGGAAAAACTCCCTAGCTGAATTCGATAATAGTTGGATTCTAGGCATTCAAGATACACAATTTTGAACTGGCTAATTTCTTTTTTTGAATCGCGTTTTTTAATTCTTCTCTTTCTTTATGATTATTCCGCATGGATCGAATTTACATAGAAAAATAGAAAAATTGGTTAAGGCGAATCATTTCATAGAAATTTTCATTAGCATTTTATTCTATTTTCTTTTCTTTCTTAATTTTTTATTCTTCTTGTTTATTAAATTGTTTTTTAATAAATGATATTTTATATTTATTTATAAATATTTATAAATAAACTAAAATATCATTTATTAAAATATTCTTTTATTTATAGAAAATAAAATAATCCATCCAAACAGGACATTCATTTTAGGAAACCGATCCTTTCGATCTCTTTCGTTTTTTTTAGAATCCCCCCTAAATATTTTGAGTGGAATCTTTTTTCCTATTACGATATATTATAACTGCCTTATTAGTTATCCCTTATTAGTTATCTATTTTGATGTTCTCCAAGTAGATTATCTTGAATTCCGCTATTATTTTGGTCTCAATTCAAAAAACAACTATTTGTAAGTGAAGTCAATGATGACCCTCCATGGATTCTCCTATATAAGCGGCGGCTAAAGTTGCAAAAATAAGAGCTTGAATACCACTTGTAAATAATCCAAGGAACATGACAGGTATAGGAACTACTGAAGGTACTAAAGAAACAAGAACAACAACTACTAATTCATCGGCTAAAATATTTCCGAAAAGTCGAAAACTAAGCGATAAGGGTTTTGTAAAATCTTCCAAGATGTTAATGGGTAAAAGGATTGGAGTAGGTTGAATGTATTTACTGAAATAACCTAATCCTTTTTTGCTAAGACCCGCATAGAAATAGGCTACTGAGGTGAGTAAAGCTAAAGCAACAGTAGTATTTATATCATTCGTGGGTGCGGCTAACTCTCCATGGGGTAACTGTATGATTTTCCATGGTAAAAGAGCCCCTGACCAATTACAAACAAAAATAAATAGGAACATAGTTCCTATAAAAGGAACCCATGGACCATATTCTTCTCCAATCTGGGTTTGGCTCACGTCTCGAATGAATTCAAGGACATATTCGAAGAAATTCTGCCCGTCATTCGGAATGGTTTGTGGATTCCGAACAGCTATACTGGCTGAAACTAATAAGATAGCAATTACAACCCAAGAAGTAATAAGTACTTGACCATGGACTTGAAAACCTCCTATTTGCCAATAGAAATGTTGGCCTACTTCTACACCCGATATTTCGTATAACACTTTTAGTGTGTTGGTGGAACATGATAGAATATTCATATTACCCTCTGACAGAAATTTCAATTCCAGGAAATTATTTTAATTCAACCATCTCTTTTTCGACTTGCTTATTTGAATTTTTTGATACGAACTAATAACATAATATCCCCACTCATTTTTATCTCATTTATATAATCTAATCAAATTCGAGAATAGTAAACGATTCCATAAATTTCAGGAGTTCAAAAAAAAATTTCTATCTTATTATTAATTACGTATTTCGTATATAGTTAGAACGACCCTCACAAATTGCGAATACTAATTTATTAAGAATTAATCGGATTGAAGCTATAGCGTCATCATTTGCTGGAATTGAAATATCTGCAAGGTCGGGATCACAATTTGTATCGATTAAGCAAATTGTTGGAATTCCCAAAGTGATACATTCTCGAAGAGCTGTATATTCTTCTTGCTGATCAACGATAATTAGAATATCGGGTAACCCCGTCATATATTTAATCCCGCCCAGATATGTTTGCAAGTGGGATAATTGTCTCTTGAACATAGCTGCGTCTCTTTTTTTTGGAAGACAGTAGAATTTCCCCGTCTTTTGTTCGATTCTCAAGTCCCTGAACTTATGAAGTCTAGTTTCTGTAGTGGACCAATTGGTTAACATGCCGCCGAGCCATTTTTTATTAACATAATGACACCGAGCCCTTATTGCAGCCCGCACTACTGAATTGGCTGCTTTCGTTTTTGTACCAACAATTAAAAACTCTTTTCCCTTACTTGCTGCATCAAAAACTAAATCACAAGCTTCTGATAAAAAACGAGCAGTTTTAGTAAGATTTGTGATATGAATACCTTTACGCTTGGTAGAAATATAAGGCGACATCCTCGGATTCCATTTCCTAGTCCCATGACCAAAATGAACTCCTGCTTCCATCATCTCTTCCAAATTTATGTTCCAATATCTTCTTGTCATTTCTTCCCACACTTCCTCTTTCTTTTTTGTTTAAAAAAAAGTGACGAGGTTGTCTTGAACTAACCAATTGTTCCGACGGAACCTTTTCTTCTACCGTGGATTGGACGTATCGATGTCAATACACAATCCAAACCGCTAACCTCTATTCATTATTATCTGAATTTCCATTACCCCCTCAAGACCATATAGAAAGAGTTTTTCAAATGGAAATTGAATTCCAAAACAAAAGAAAGTAAGTATGACTACACTTTTTTTAGGAATCATTAAATGATATATGATCTAAATGATTCCTCAGGTGTATCATGGAAATTCTTTTGAACGGCACGACCTGCGTGGTGGAACAAAATATCTCGTATTTCCCCCTCGAAAAAACTCTTCTTTTGACTTTTCAAAGGAATGCTCTTATTCTTATGTTGCCGCAGTAATCTTTTAAATCCGGTCCCAACGGGGATCATCCCGCCTATAACAACATTCTCTTTTAGACCTTTCAACCAATCGATACGACCACGAAGAGCTGCTTTGGCTAAAACTCGAGCAGTTTCTTGAAAACTCGCTTCCGATATGAAACTTTGAGTATTCAAAGATGCTCTTGTTATTCCCAATAGGATAGCGCGGTAACAGATCGATTCTTCTAAAGCGCGCCCTGTTCGTTCCGCTCGCAACAATTCAATTAGTTCTCCAGGTAAAAAAACATTAGACATTCCATCCTCGGAAACCAACACTTTTGATGTTATTTGGCGTACAATAATCTCTATGTGCCTATTATGAATTTGCACCCCTTGGGATCGATAAACCTTTTGTATCTTAGTAACCAACGATATACGACTTTGCACTATAGTCAGCTCAGTCCCAATCAAGAATCCCCAAGGAATTCCAAGAATTTTTGTTATATGCTCGTTCCAACCCTCAATTCTTTTTTCTAGGTTCATTGATATTGAATCAATTGAACGCACTTCTAAGACCTGTTCCACTTTTGGAAGACCTTGCGTTATATCACCGGATCTCGATTTTTCATATATAAATGTAACTAATGTATCTCCTTCGTAAAAGATTTCTCCATAATGTCCATGAACGGTTGCTCCCGGAGTGGCCAAATAAGGTTTAGCCAATCTTATTACTACAGAGTCAACTTGAACAAGCAAAACTTGACCCGATTTTAAGGGGGGTCCTTTTTTGGCTATATATCCATTTTGACAAATAAACTGACCGAGACTAATTATTGTGGGTCTTTCTTCCCAATAATTAGGACAATAACTTTGATGGAGAAAATACCAATTCAAATTGAATAAATTGAAAACGATTTTACTGTACGGATCACGATTTGAAATTATCCCATTTTCATCCATTAAATAATATTTAAGCACTTGAAAAGTCCGTTTTAAATTTTCAAGTTGAAGATATTTAGTTATCAAGATCGGATTATGAGTTAGTAAATAATAAAAGGAATAAAAATTCAAAAACTTAAGGACCGTTCCTAACGGTCCGATCGAATTCCTAATTTTAATTATAGAATCTGTTGAAATGAATTCTTTTTTCACATTGGGATATTTTATATCGTTGAATAGGTCCATTCGGAAACAATTAGATGGTGATAAAATTATCAAGGAAGGATATTCCTTATTGTTATTTAACAATGTGCGAATAGTTCCGTGATTTTGGTGGTTAAGTGATTGTTTCGTTTTTCTCTTTTTATAAATGGAATAAAAAGGATTGATGTTGGTCTGATCTGATACATTATCGGAAATGAATCCTGAACCTGAGAGATCATTCCTTTTTCTGCGATACGAAATAGCGGATTTTACTAAGTCGATTCTTAGGAAAGCTCGAACCAAACCATTTGTACTTACTTCAATAAAAGAAGTACAGACCTCCTCGATAGAAGAACTTTTTATGTCTTGGTTCCAATTCAAAATTAAACAAGTCCGAATTAATTGAATACTTGTATCAGAAATTCCTTGAATGGGTTTGGCATTTCCATAAACAATATAATTGACAACTCTAAGTTGCATATTATCCCTTTCTTGTAAAAAATCCGGAGGGAAGAGTGTTGATAAATTTAGACCATCTGATATCTCATATGTCACTACAGGGCGAACTAAAACAAAATACTTTTTCGTAGTCGATGTGATCCGTTGGACATAGATCCAATTTTTCCATTTTTTAGAGTCCTTAAAATCGATGTTTACTTTTCCGGGAGGTATCAAGATACCACTGTGTCGGGATATCTTATCGGTCTCCCCAGGAAAATGAATATCTCCTGAAAAGATTTTCAGTTCAATTTTCTTTTTTTTTCTCTCCATTCGGACTAATCCGTCCGCGTAGCTTCTTGTATTTATATTGAAAGCAATTCGTGTATCTATTCCAATGAGACTATTATTTCGTATCATTATCAAAGAAGATTCAGGTAAAATATGCACTTCTTCGGGAATGAAAAAAAATAGATCTAGTTTCATTTGGTATTTTGACTTCAATTCTTTTATTGGTCGAGACTCAATAAAATCCTCTTTTTTAACGATTGAATGCACGCCCAGAGTCCCATATTTAGTAATTCCCGAACTCTTTCTTCTGTATCGGGGATCATCGAAATAAGCAAAAATACTATTATTTCTACGGAAAATACCATTTATTGGTAGTTCAATCGAGATACCTGAATGAGGCATTAACTCTTTCTTTCGTTCTTGAATCGATTGGATTGGAACGAGAAATCTATTTCCTCGCCTTTTTCCCAATAAATGAGAATTCCCGTGTAAAATCGCCGGGTATATGAGATTCCAATGGACGGGTTCTGAATAATTAGGAATCTTGTCTTCTTTTTTTTTACCAGAAAAATATGAACGAAGTAATTTGTATCTTAGTGGATCATTATTCACCGAGAGAGTCGAAATTGACCCTCGTTCTACAGAAAGGGAATAAATATTCATTTGATCTTGATCCTTGTGCGGTGAAAAGGGGACTGCACTGGATCTCCACGAACCTCCTGATAATATCCATAAATGACTTGTTTTTGGTAAAAGACGAATATTACTATATGTAAATGTAGATGCGTGGTACACATCATTACTCCAGTGCATTTCTCCCTCTGAGTCAGAATAAATATGTTTTCGAACTCTCTCTTTCAAATTCAAAGTGTATGGTACCTCGCGAATCTCAGCAATTACTTGTTCTGCTTCGACATATTGATTATTTTGAACCAAAAGAAAACTTTTAGGTGGAATAGTTACATTATGTAGAATATCCTCACTCTCAATAGTGACATATAAGGCTATAGAACATAGAAAAGCAGGATGCCCGTGACGCGTACGCGTGGGATGGACGAAATCTTCATTAAATTGGATTTTTCCATTCGACGGGGCTCGTACATGTTCTGCAGTACCACCCGTGAAGACTCCTCCAGTATGAAAAGTTCTTAATGTTAGTTGAGTCCCCGGTTCTCCAATGGATTGACCCGCAATAATACCTACAGCTTCTCCCAACTCGACCAGGTCGCCATGAGTGGGACTCCTACCATAACATAATCGACAGATCCAAGATGTACTCCTACAAGTAAAAGGGGTTCGAATAAATAGTATTTGTGTTTGAAAGGTTATGAATCGATTGACAAGCCCAAATCCAATATCTTGATTTCGGGTGGCGATGCACCGTGAGCCCATATATATATCCTCTGCTAATACACGACCAACTAATGTTTGAATAAAAATTCTTTCGGACTCGGGCATCATCCCATTTCGAGGACTTACGGCAACCCCTCGGGCGGTTCCACAATCTGCTCGACGTACAACAATGTGTTGAACTACTTCAACAAGTCGGCGCGTAAGATATCCCGCATCCGAGGTTCGTACAGCAGTATCCACAACCCCTTTTCGGGCTCCGTAGCAAGAAATGATATATTCTGTTAAAGACAGCCCTTCGCGTAAATTACTTTGAATAGGTAAATCAATCATTTGTCCTTGAGGATCCGACATTAATCCCCTCATACCTACTAATTGGTGCACTTGAGATGCATTTCCTCTAGCTCCCGAAAAAGACATTATATGGACTGGATTAAGTGAATCTGTCATCCTAAAATTAGGATTCATTTCTTGTCGCAAATATTCACTTGTAGCATACCACACCTCAATAGATTGGCGTAATTTTTCTACTGCGTGCACATTCCCATAATGATGGTGTTGTTCTAAAATTAAACTATGTTCTTCAGCATCTTGGACTAACCATCCCTTAGAAGGGATCGTTAAAAGATCATCAATCCCTAATGAAATGGATGTAGCAGTGGCTTGCTGGAAACCCAGAGTTTTGACTTGATCCAGAATGTGTGATGTATATGCCATTCCGAAGTGATCTATTAATTTGCTAATAAGTTTTTTAATGACAGTTCCGTCTATTATTTTATTGTGAAAGACTAGATTGACTCGTTCTGCCATAAGTCCCTCCATATTCTGCTGATTGGGATTCGACAATGAGTTTGAGTCAATGATTTGAAAACTTCCCTTTCTCGATATTAATCCGGATGAAAATTCAGAGGAAGTAGAGTCCTAGTAGCAACAGAGAGATCAAAATTCACGCCAGTGTCACAAAATCACTTAATTGAGATGCCATATGATTAGTGACCATACGAGCAGGCTCGACAAAACCCTTGTAGAGCTTCTTCGATTTCTCGAAAAAGAGAAATATGACCAATAGTTGTTCGAATATATATACAAAGAATTTCTTTTTTTACACTTCTTACTAAAAAAGAGTGTTCATAAATCTCCTGACAAGTACCCCCAGATTCATAGTGAATCTCGATGGGACCTTCTCTTGAAGCAATAATGCGTTGATCGATTCGCCAGCGGAGCCAAAAAGGACTATCTAAATTGAGTCTTTTCTGTCGATAAGCTCCAATTGCATCATAGGAATTACAAAAAAAAGGTTCTTTTTGTTTCTTAGACTGATGATTATTATCATTAATTCTTTCATTTTGATACTTTCTTCGATTCCATGGATTATACCTATTTCTACAAATACCTCGGCGATTCCCAATGGTTAATACATATAGACCAATAAGCATATCTTGGGTTGGTACGGAAATAGGATCCCCAATAGCTGGAGACAAGAGATTCATATGCGAAAACATAAGTAAATGGGCCTCCGCTTGAGCCTCCAAAGATAAGGGTACATGAACAGCCATTTGATCCCCATCAAAGTCTGCATTGAATCCCTTACGAACTAATGGATGTAAACAAACAGCACGTCCTTCGACTAAAATGGGTTGAAATGCCTGTATGCCTAATCTATGCAAAGTGGGCGCTCTATTCAGCAATACGGGGTGCCCCTGCATAACTTCTTGCAATATTTCCCATACAATTGTATATTTTTCCCGAATTTGACTCTTAGCAACTCCTATGTTCGAAGCAAGATGTTGTCTAATTAGTCCCCGAATTACAAATGTCTGGAAAAGCTCTATTGCTATTTCCCGAGGCAATCCACATCGATGGAGTGGAAGTGAGGGTCCTACAACAATGACAGAACGACCCGAATAATCAACCCGTTTGCCAAGCATAGTCTCACGAAATCTTCCCTCTTTTCCTTCAATTATATCAGAAAACGACTTGTAAATCTTATTATGACCATCCCTGATTGGCTGTCCGCGAATTCCATTATCAAGAAGCGTATCTACGGCTTCTTGTACCAATTTCTCTTGACACATTACTAATTCCCCCGGTGTAGATCTATTTGTTGTTAATAGATCGGTAAGCGTATTGTTTCGATAGATGACTCTTCTATAGAGTTCATTAATATCCGAGCTCATTAGCTTACCCCCATCTATCTGAATGATGGGTCGTAATTCAGGAGGAAGAACTGGTAGTAAACATAAAACCATCCATTCGGGTTCGATATTTGTTCGAATAAAGTGTTTAGCTAATTCTATGCGTCTAACCAAAAAATCCCTTCTTCTTCCAATTTTGCGATCTTCCCATTCATTACCCGTGGTTCTTTCTTCGCCTAATTCCTTCCATTCGACTAATGAATAATCTAGAATACTTCGCAAATCTATATCGGCTAATTGTTCTCGTATCGCACCTGCTCCAGTACAAATTTCTCGATTTCGAAATATATCGAAGCCTTGAGTAGTAAAAAAAACCGGGATGCTGTATTTCCAGGATTGTATTTCATATTCGAATAACCCTCGTAATCGTAAGAAAGTAGGTTTTTTAGCTATAGGCCTAGCAAAAGAAAAATTGGGATAAGATCCTCCCCCCTTTAAAATCGGACGTGAAAGTTTCTTTTCGTCCGGCTCAAGTAGTTAGAACCAAATAAAAAAAAAGCGGTTTTTACTTTCGAATTCTCGAAAAATCTCCTAGAATCTACTCCTTACTCAAGTTAGTAGTAAAGACCAAGTAACATTTCATTGATTCATTCTTATTTTTTTTTCTATTTTTTGAATTTTTTATTTAATTCAAAATAAATGATACTATTTCCATATAAATAAATGAAATAGGAAATTCTTGAGTAGTCTACTTCCCCTCGAACGCGGAATTCCCTTAAGGGTTGTAATTCAAAAGGGATTTACTTGTCTATGTACCCTTCCATTTGATTCGATCTTTTAGGTCCTGACATCGCCTCGACGATTATGTTAAGATGTTCTTAAAGCCTATATGCGATGGATAGACTCCTACAACCATGCATATTTACCTACTTAGAAACAGAATTAAATGAAACAGAATTCAATTTCACAAATTAAGGAAGTCTTTTTTCACGAGGTACAACTCAAAATTACTCATTTTTGGCTACTGACTCGACCATAGACCAACCCCCCGCTCTTTTTTTGGTAATATTTTATACACCCATAATTCTGAGCTTCACGTTACTCCTTTCACGAGACATGTCAGATTGGGGACATCCCCATAAATGGGAAGACAGTTTATCATTTTGAATCTGTAAAATTCGAATTTCGATCAAATCACACATCGCAGTATACAAGGCCTTCCAATTCTTTAAGAGGTTTATCTAAAAGATTCGCGATATAACTAGGAAGACGTTTCAAATACCACACATGGGTTACTGGACAAGCCAGTTTGATATATCCCATTTGATATCTTCGAATACGAGAATCCGCAAATTCAACTCCGCATTGTTCACAAAATTTCTGGTCCTCTTTTTCATCTCTGATTACTCGATAATTTCCACAAGCACAAATTCCACTTTTTATAGGACCAAAAATTCTTTCACAAAACAATCCATCCTTTTCGGGTTTATTGGTTTTATAATGAAAAGTATAGGGTTTTGTTACCTCTCCAACTATCTCTCCATTAGGGAGGATTTTGTTAGCCCAAGCACTTATCTTTTGAGGCGAAACTGATTCAATTCGGAGTTGTTGATGTTTATACCGATCGATCATAGAATAAAAATTCCGATTCGTTTCGATTAAGCTTCCTTTCTATTAATCTGTAAATCTATTAATCTGTCAATCTATTAATCTGTAAATTTTTATCAGATACAAGGCAATGATTCAGTTCCAGAGCCAAAGATCGTAGTTCTCGAACGAGCAATCGAAAAGATTCTGGAGCATCCTCAGGTCTAGGTATTGTTCCGCCAATCATCGTAGTACCAAGGACTTGTTGACGAGCTCGAATATGATCCGATTTATAAGTAAGCATCTCTTGTAAAATATGAGCAACGCCAAATCCCTCTAGAGCCCAAACCTCCATTTCTCCTACCCGTTGTCCACCTTGCTTAGCCCGTCCTCTAAGGGGTTGTTGTGTAACAAGTGCATAATGTCCACTGGAACGCCCGTGTATTTTATCATCAACTTGATGAATTAATTTCAAGATATAAGGCTTTCCTATTAAAACAGGTTGTTCAAAAGGATCTCCCGTTCTTCCATCAAATATTCTGCTTTTTCCAGGATACTCCGGTTCAAAGACCCATGGATTTGCTGTTTGCTTACTAGCTTCATATAATTCCGAAAACACTAGTTTTCTCGAAGCCTCGTGTTCATATCTCTCATTAAAAGGTGCTATTCGATAATGTCTATCTAGCAGATCCCCCGCTAATCCGAGCGAGCATTCAAATATCTGTCCTACATTCATTCGTGAGGGCACTCCTAATGGATTGAAAACCATATCAATCGGTCTTCCATCTTGCAAATAAGGCATATCTTGTCTAGGTAAAATTTTGGAAATAATACCTTTATTTCCATGTCTGCCAGCTACCTTATCACCCACTTTGATTTCACGTTTCTGTAAAATATATACACGAATAGTTTCTGGATTATAACTGGACCCTCCCCCTTTCTGGGTCCATCTCACATCAATAACCCGACCCCTACCCCCTATAGGTAGTTTGAGACAAGTTTCCCTTGAAGTGAATACCTGAATGCCAAGTATGGCTCGTAATAATCGATCTTCTGGGGCATAGGATGATTCTTTTGCCATCTGGGGCGTTAATTTCCCTACTAAAATATCGCCCGCTTCTACCCAAGATCCCAGCATCACAATTCCATTTTTGTCTAAATTC